TGCCAAGGGTGGGTATGGTATTGCTTAGAAGGAATATTCCATCTATAATCTATCAACGTGACAGGTTCCTTTTGTTTCTCTTTATGATGATAAATGACCTACTTAACCCAGTGGTTAGAGTATTGCTTTCATACGGCAGGAGTCATTGGTTCAAATCCAATAGTAGGTAGAGCTTATTAGATACCGCAGTAAGTGGTATCTAATAAGTATTTCTACTCGCCTTTTTTTATCTTTTCCATACTCCACTACTCGTATTCTATTTTATTTATTGAATCTTTTTTTTTGTTGCATCAAAATCTGATTACACTTAATTGGTAATTGGATTCAATCGGCAGAATAAAAATAGGGTGTGGTGTAGAAACAGAACTTCTTTTTATTATTAGGACGCACCCACAATTAGTTATGAAATCGCATTGATAGCCTCTACTCGCGTCCTAGCTCGTCTGAGAGCTAAATTTGCCTCAATTGTTTGTCTCTTGCCTTCAGCGCTCCTCAAGTTAGCTTCAGTTATTTCAAGAGTTTGTTGAGCTTCTTGCGGATCAATGTCACTACCTCTTTCTGCATCATTTACTAAAATAGTTATTTCATTATTGCCTATTCTAGCGAAACCGCCCATCAGAGCTATTGTTAACCATTGGTCGTTAAGACGTATTCTCAAAATGCCTATATCTACAGCCGTGGCAATAGGTGCGTGATTTGGTAATACACCAATTTGGCCACTATTAGTCGATAAAATAATTTCTTTCACTTCTGAATTCCAAACAATTCGATTAGGAGTCAGTACACATAGATTTAAGGTCATTTCTTCAATTTGCTCTCCCCATCTAAATTCATAGCCTTCGCGGTAGCTTCATCGATATTACCTACCAAATAAAAGGCCTGTTCCGGAAGACCGTCTAATTCTCCGGAAAGGATCAGTTGAAACCCCCTAATTGTTTCTGTTAGACCAACATATTTTCCTGGCGAACCGGTAAAAACTTCTGCTACGAAGAAGGGTTGTGATAAGAAACGCTCAATTTTTCGTGCTCTTGCTACGGTTAAACGATCTTCTTCGGACAATTCGTCCAACCCAAGGATAGCTATAATGTCCTGAAGTTCTTTGTAACGTTGTGAAGTTTGCTTAACTCTTTGCGCAGTTTCATAATGTTCCTCACCAACGATCCGAGGTTGGAGCATAGTTGACGTTGAATCTAAAGGATCTACTGCTGGATAGATACCTTTGGCAGCTAGTCCTCTTGATAGTACGGTAGTAGCATCTAAATGCGCAAATGTTGTGGCAGGGGCGGGGTCGGTCAAATCGTCCGCAGGTACATAAACGGCTTGAATAGAAGTTATGGATCCCTCTTTGGTAGAAGTAATTCTTTCTTGCAAAGAACCCATTTCTGTACTAAGAGTAGGTTGATAACCTACAGCAGAAGGCATTCTTCCTAATAAAGCGGATACTTCGGATCCTGCTTGGACGAAACGAAAAATATTGTCGATAAATAGAAGTACGTCTTGTTCATTAATATCCCGGAAATATTCCGCCATGGTTAGGGCAGTCAAACCAACTCTCATACGAGCTCCCGGCGGTTCATTCATCTGACCATAGACTAGAGCTACTTTAGATTCTGCAATATTTTCTTCATTAATCACTCCAGATTCTTTCATTTCCATGTAAAGATCATTTCCTTCACGAGTTCGTTCGCCCACTCCGCCAAATACGGATACACCTCCATGAGCTTTGGCAATGTTGTTGATCAATTCCATGATGAGTACTGTTTTACCCACTCCAGCCCCCCCAAATAGTCCGATTTTTCCTCCACGTCGATAAGGAGCTAAAAGATCCACTACTTTAATCCCCGTTTCAAAAATAGATAATTTGGTATCTAACTGTATAAAGGCAGGCGCAGATCTATGAATAGGAGATGTTGTGCGAGTATCTACAGGGCCCAAATTATCAACGGGCTCTCCAAGAACGTTGAAAATTCGTCCGAGAGTCGCTCCACCGACTGGAACACTTAGAGGAGCTCCTGTGTCAATCACTTCCATTCCTCTCATCAGACCATCTGTAGCACTCATAGCTACAGCTCTAACTCTATTATTTCCTAATAATTGCTGTACCTCGCAAGTTACATTAATTTGCTGGCCAATTGTATCTTCACCCTTAACTACTAAAGCGTTGTAAATATTGGGCATCTTGCCTGGGGGAAAGGATACATCCAGTACCGGACCAATGATTTGAGCAATACGCCCCAGGTTTTTTTCTTCAAGTGCGGAAACCCCAGGACCCGAAGTAGTAGGATTTATTCTCATAATAATAAAGTAAAGTATTCTATGCCGAAATTTTTTTGCAAACAAAAAAAAAGAAATCAAATAAATGTCCGATAGCAAGTGGGTCGGTTAATTCAATAAGAAATGGAAGTTAGTACTCGATTTCGTTGGTACTATCCAACTGAATCCAATTCAATTGTTTACTCATTCGATGAGTGCATTTTTAAACTCAACCAACCCATTTTCA